TGAACAAGGTTCTAGCACCATGCCAAATGTGTCCGAAGAAGAAGAGCAAAGCAAACGAAGCATGCCCAAAAGTAAACCAACCCCTTGGACTGCTACGAAAAACACCATCGGATTTCAAAGTCGCACGATCTAATTCAAAAATTTCACCCAATTGAGCGCGTCTAGCATATTTTTTCACAGTAGCAGGATCACTATAACTGACTCCATTGAGTTCGCCGCCATAGAACTCAACGGTTACACCTACTTGTTCAACACTATACTTTGATTCTGCCCTTCTAAAAGGAACATCAGCTCTAACAATTCCGTCGCCGTCTACCAAAACGACTGGAAATGTTTCAAAAAAAGTAGGCATACGACGTACAAAAAGCTCACGCCCTTCTTTATCTCTAAAGATAGGGTGTCCTAACCACCCAACCGCTATTCCATCTCCGTTATCCATTGAGCCTGCCCTGAATAATCCTCCTTTTGCCGGATTATTGCCGATATAATCATAAAAAGCTAATTTTTCAGGAATTTTAGACCAGGCTTCTGAGAAACTTTGATTTTCTGCTAGCCCGGCGCTAACTCTTCGATATATCTCTTGCTGGAAGTAACCCTGATCCCATTGATAACGAGTGGGACCAAATAATTCAATGGGGGTAGTTGCTGAACCATACCACATAGTTCCAGCAACAACAAAAGCTGCAAAAAAGACAGCCGCGATACTACTGGAGAGTACGGTTTCAATATTTCCCATACGCAATCCTTTGTATAGACGTTGTGGTGGTCGGACGCTAAGATGGAATAGACCTGCTAATATGCCCAATGTACCTGCTGCAATATGATGAGAAGCTATTCCTCCCGGAACAAAAGGATCAAAACCTTCCACGCCCCACGATGGATTTACAGGTTGTACTTTTCCCGTTAGTCCATAAGGATCGGACACCCATATTCCAGGACCGTACAAGCCTGTTACATGAAATGCACCAAAACCAAAGCAAGCCACCCCGGAGAGAAATAAATGAATTCCAAAGATCTTGGGCAAATCCAAAGAAGGTTTTCCTGTCCGTTCATCACAAAATATTTCTAGATCCCAATAGACCCAATGCCAGATAGCTGCCAAAAAGCATAAGCCAGAAAACACAATATGTGCCCCAGCTACACCTTCGTAACTCCAAATCCCCGGATTCGTTACAGTCCCTCCTGTGATACTCCAACCTCCCCATGAATTGGTTATTCCTAAACGAGTCATGAAGGGTATAACGAACATACCCTGTCTCCACATTGGATCAAGAACAGGGTCAGAAGGATCAAAAACTGCTAATTCATACAGAGCCATCGAGCCCGCCCAACCAGCAACCAGAGCTGTATGCATTATATGAACGGAAAGCAACCGGCCGGGATCATTCAATACAACGGTATGAACACGATACCAAGGCAAACCCATGGAAAATACCCCTTTATCAAAGAAAAATAGACAGTACGTAACTTTATTGCATTGGAAAAGACTATACTATGACTATCCTATGGACCTCCCTTGTTCAGTGGATTATTTCCTAACAAGGGTTAGGTTAATATTTATTCTATTCTGTTCGTAATAATGGAATAATTATGTTCGTAGGAACAAAGAGAAGCAGATTTATTCTATACTCGATAAGTACCAATACGCAATGGGGGGTTGATACCATTTTCTATGAGTAAATGCGTCCATCCTTATTTATCATTAGAAGGCCCTATTCGTAAAAATTTTCCTTTATTTATTTTGTCTTTCTTTCTGAATTTTTCTAATCTATGGATAAAATAAATATGATAAAGCCAATATTATAAAGACAATAAAACCATATTGTTACGTTTCCACATCAAAGTGAAATATAGTATTTTAGTTCTTTTTTCTTTCAATTCATGCCTATTGGTGTTCCAAAAGTACCTTTCCGAAGTCCTGGAGAGGAAGATGCATCTTGGGTTGACGTATAGTGCGACTTGTCAGATATATTGGGTCATATGGGATTTCCCCGTTATCTCCCCCGATTGAGATATCCTCTGTTTCGCCCAAGAAAGAGAAATTGAATCATCAAAAAATTGGAGCGTGAAGTGCAATTAGATGCATTGTTTGGGGGGATTCATAGTACTATTATCAATTAGAATAATTTATGGTTGGCTTTGGTTGGACTAAGAAAATGAAGTATCCAGGCTCCGTTTAGAAAAAACCCAATTGGTGATATATCTATGATTACTACATGTATCATAAATTATTCCTGTTTGTTATTTGTAAAGTCATAACAAAAAGAAATGGTGATGGGAAGATTTGTCCTATATGTGCAAATCCAAATCGGGCGGATCTTTACCCGGAGTAGAGCATAAACCTAAAAAGATGAAAGAGACCCATTCAGGAACAAGAAAATACCATCGTGATTTGGATTGAATCTCGATGAAACAATACATCAATGAGAAGTTAATTCGATAAGTTTATTGACTTTTTTCTATTATAAGGAAGAAAGAAAAGAAGTCAAAATTCGTCTTT